TACATTTCAGGCATCCAGCAATCCTGATCTATTTGAAAATTGCTAGAATTGATATATCCATATATCATATTTCTGCAGGCATAAGAGTTTTTTCCTTTATGTTCGGTGGAAATCACATGTTATACTATATTCCAATAAATAGATATCTGTGTTATGATACAAGTCCACGTTTTCAAAAAAAAAATGGATGAGATTGGGTCCCAGCGGATCTAAACAATCTTATTTTTTTGAACATGAAGAAATAAAGAAGCCATTGCAATTGCCGGAAAGACTAGGCCTACTAACGGCACAAAAATAGATGGAAGGTTCAAATTTGTCATAGAAGGGGTACCTCGATTTACTATTTGTATCTGTTATTATGTTATTATATAAATAAAGATATCTTGTAATAATTATAATTAAATTAAGAATTTGAATTCTAATTACTAATTAGAAATTAGATAATATTTATTATTAATAGAATTTGAAGAATTTGAAATTCTTAGTATAGATCTAAGTATCTATATATCTAAATCTAACTGAGTAGGTATAATAAGTGCAAAGAATGTAGAACTGTAGAACTAAATAAATGGACTTATTCATCTCCTACATGAGAAAGATATGTATCATAATAAACTTTATTATTTTTCTTCATTTCTTTGTCTTTTGTTCTTGTCTTCTAATTTTCTAAAAATAGATAAAGAGTTTCTTACAGATTATCGAAAGATTCGTTCGAATCCGACCCAACATGAATTTTTAGCTAAAATGGTTTTTCGGGAGATAGAGAAAGATACAAAACTCTATTATCTATATTTGAATTTCAAATTATATACCTAAGACAAGAAGAAGAAATTCGTTTTATTTTCCTAATTTCACGAAAGGAAGAACTCACTCTTGTTGATAAAGGCTTCTTGATTCGTAATCAGGAATATAGGTAAAAAAAAGAGTTATCCTCAACTTTAGTTTTGATTCTTTCCACAATTAGATCTTCTATCACCAAAGAAAGCGCCATTATTATCTTATTTACTTTGATTCCGACAAACTAACTACTTTTTTGCTACAAACACAAATAAAATAATTGAACTTAGTGCTCTACTTGATTTTGCTTGACTTTTGATTCAAAGGAAAAAAGGCGTGGAGCTTAAATAACTCACTCAGAACGCTTTTTAAAAGATTACGTGGTACAATTAGGTCGAATAAACCCTTCTGGAATAAGTATTCAGCTGCTTGTGAACCTTCGGGTACTGTTTTATTCAATGTTTGTTCAATTACTCTTTTACCTGCAAATGCAATGTAGGCATTGGGTTCGGCAATAATGATATCCCCCAACATACCAAAACTAGCTGTCACTCCACCAGTTGTCGGAGATGTAAGGATTGATACATAAAATAACTTTTTATTTAATTGATAATCATATAAAGCAGACGATATTTTAGCCATTTGCATCAAGCTCAAACTTCCTTCCTGCATGCGCGCCCCCCCAGAAGCACACACTATAATAAGGGGTAAAATTTGATTGGCAGCGTGTTCAATCAAACGGGTGATTTTCTCTCCGACTACGGATCCCATACTACCCCCCATAAACTGAAAATCCATAACCCCAATTGCTATGGGAATGCCGTTTAGTTGGCCTATGCCTGTTTGAACAGCCTCGGTTAATCCTGTCTTTCTTTGATAAGAATCAATACGATCTTTATAAGGCTCCTCCTCCGAATGAAATTCAATGGGATCCAGAGAGACCATGTCTTCATCCATAGGATCCCAAGTACCCGGATCGATCAAAAGTTCAATTCTATCTGAACTACTCATTTTCAAATGATATCCACATTGTTCACAAATATTCATTTTTGATTTCAAAAATTTCTTATAATTTAATCCATAACAATTTTCGCATTGAACCCACAAATGCCTGTATTTTTGAGTTACCTCGAGATCATTAGAACTTTCTCTTATAGTTAAATCACTGCCCTTCGTGCGAGTTCGTCTACTGGAACCCTCATTTTCACTACTATTTCGACTTTCACCACCACAACTACTATTTCGACTTTCACCACCACAAATGGCCCTATAAATGTAACTGTCACCGTAATTCTCACTACCACTTATAATGGAAGTATCTATACAGAGTTGAGACTGAAGATAACTATCAATGCAACTATTAATGTGATTATTCCAACTATATTGAGTATCATACATGTAAGAATTATAGTAGGGATCTTCGCCCCTAAATCCATTATTCAGATAATTCGAGTTTCGATAACTATAAAAAGAACTTTCTAGTTCACTCAGAAAAGAATGATCGTTGTCAATCTCAAAAATCTGATTTTCAATATCAAAATAGATGGAATAACTGTCTCCATTCCTATCACTAACTAAAAAAGTGTCATCAGAGATGAAATTCCGAATGTCTTTAACGCCGAATAAATAATCAACATTACTGCAACTAGAATTGTCACGATTCCTCCAACTATGAATGTTTTTCACTTTTCGATTTGGATCTTCATTGGTATTTTCAATAGGA